AGAATTGTAGAGGAACCAAAATAGTCTTTTATTTTCTTTTGAAAAAACATAAATAGTTTTATTCAGAATAATAAAACTATTCAGATTATGATATTTATGTAAAAAGAATCGCAATAAATGTAAAGAAGGAACATCTTGAATCAAGTATTGAAGGATTTGAACCAAAATTTCCAAATGGATAGGATGGGGTATTAATATATCTGACACATTATTTAAATGAGATAATTTATCCTCTAAAAAGGGAAATATTGAATGAATAGATCGTAAATTCTGAGATTTTGGTATTTCTTTTTCTTCGGGGGAAGATACTAATCGCAGCGAGAATGGAATTTCCACAATGACTGAAAAACCCTCAGATACTATTTGGGAATAAAAAAAATGAGAATAAAAATAATTGATGTGCCCACGGAGTCCATTTTGGTTAGAATCATTAACCGAATAAATCAAAAAATTCTGTTGATACATTCGAGTAATTAAACGTTTTATAAGTACTAAACTAGATTTATTGTCATAACCAATAAATTCTATGGGTTCATAAAAAATTGAACCTTTTAAACCATCATCATAAGCAAGTGTGTAAATAAACTCCTGCAAGAGAAGCGGATATAGGAAGTGTTGTTGCGGAGATCTAGCTTTTTTGAAATACCCTTGTAATTCTTCCATTTAAATTTTTGACTTGAAACAGAGACATAGGACAAGAGGCATTTTTGGGGTTATAAAATAATACATAGTGCAATATGGTCCGAACAGGGTATATAATTATGTATATAATTATGTAGATATAATACTTACAGTATATAGATAATATAGATATACCCCGGAGACCTAGAATCCAATCAACAGGATCTCTTTCCTCTCCTTTTCTATACAATGGGTTTTTCCTTCGTTAAAATTACAAGAGAGTAAAAAATCCTTTATTTTTGCAACCCGATTGCTCTTTTGATTTTGGAAAAATTTTGATTCTCTTTACTTTTTACTTTATCAGTATACTGTTTCTTCTACACATCCGTTTCCAACTTATAAATAGAGAATAGTTAGGATTTATTTCAAAAAAAAAAAAAAAAGAATCCATTATTCACTCGCAGAAAACCCTTTTTCCGCACTGGCACTAATCTATTTTTAACATCTAATTAGATCGGGTCATTATTCCAATTTAAGAATATAAGCTCGTTGCTTTTTGTTTTACCAAAATTAGGCCTAAAAGACTCTATCCATTTATTCACTAGACCCAACTGTAAATATGAATTTCCTTTGTCTCCTTCCAAAAATAACATATATAAAATATATTACAGTTAAGTAAGGATAAATCAAAAGTTCTATTTTAATAAAAATTATTACGACATGCTGTTTTTTCCTTCATTACCTTTTAGGATCAGTCGTGGTCTTATATAGACTTTACCAATAGTCTGGACGAATTCGTTGCTTCATCCAAATGTGTAAAAGATCATAGTCGCACTTAAAAGCCGAGTACTCTACCGTTGAGTTAGCAACCCGAATTGTAGATACGATAAAAAAAAATGGGATTGATTGCAATACAGGATTCCGCCAAAATAAAAACATTGAACTAGCAACAAATCAAATTAAAAGAAAAATTTTTTAATCAATTATAAACACCAATCCACTAAATATAGGTAGAATTGGATTAAAAACACTTGATCCATTCCATTACGTCTTGTATGACAGTAAATTAAGTAAACACATCATTTAACTTTTGACTAAGGATAAAGCAAAGAAAAAAGCAATATGGGGCAGGAATAAACAAATCTATTTTATTTATCTACGATCGAATTATATTTGTTCGGTACGCCATTGTCAATATGAATAGAATGCTGATAAAAAAATTCTTAATAAATAAAATTAAGGCCTTGTGTTGGATTGGCACAATATAAGTAAGAAAATAAATTTTAATGCAAAAATAAATAAAGGCAGAGTATAGAAAAATATCGAGTTGATTCAATCAATAGAGGTACAATAACCTAAATTGACCCCGTCTTTGTCGGTAAATTCCAACAATAAAAAATAAATTCTAATAAGTGAGCAAAAAAAGAACAAACAAATTCTGGAGAAATAATTACACAAAGATAGATGCTAGGACCCTCTCTTTTTTATTTTTATTAAAAATTTTTTGACTTTAATTTTAATTAAATTAACAGTTAATCCAATATTCCTTCTTTAAACAATTCTGCCTTCCTTAAAATATCATGAACAGTTACTGTGGGTTGAGCACCATTTTCAAGGAAATATAGAATAGCGGGAACATTTGAATAGGTTTGATTCTTTATCGGATCATAAAAACCTACCTTTCGAAGATCTCTTCCTTCTCTTCGGGATCGAACATCAATTGCAACGATTCGATAGATGGCTCATCGGGATAGATGTAGATAAACAATGCCCCCCCTAGAAACGTATAGGAGGTTTTATCCTCATACGGCTCGAGAAAAAATGATTCTAATTTCTGTATATAACGGCAACTATATACTATATAATTATATCAAATAATGAATAAATAATGAATTAGACTTTGATTAAAGTAGTTTTTTCTTCCTCTTTCCTTAAGAAAAAAAATAAAGATCTCATTCGTACTCATAACTCAAGTTGGTTAATTCTGAGGAAATCCTTAGATATTTATTGAGCCGTCTCTAACCTCTTTTGTTTGTCTCGTCTCAAATCAATTTTTATTCCACATTTTATTTTGATCCAATTGTTGAGACAATTGAAAATAGTGTTTCCTTGTTCCGGAATCCTTTATCCTTGTTTTGTGAAATCATTGGGTTTAGACATTACTTCGGCGATACTTACTCCTTTCAAAAAGATAGCAACATACCTTTTGCTTTTTTCATATTTCTTTCTATAGAAAGAAATATGAGAGATTGATTCCCTTGTGATACACTTTATGATCGAAATAGTTTTACGAATTCCGACAAATCTTACTTACTTTTTTAATTTAAAACTTGTTTGAATTTTAACCCTTTTCAATTTATATATGGAGGATATACTTACAAAGTTGGTTCAACTTATTGATTTTTAGTGTCACTAACCCTAGATTCTTCCCCCAGTAAATGAATCAATACTTTCTGCTCGAGCTTCATCATGTACTTTTTTTAGATTAGAACCCAACACAAATTAGGTTCCTAGTAAAACAGAACAAACTATGTCGAGCCAAGAGCATCTTCATTCGTATAGAAAATGGCGGATGTTAAAATCCACAGTAAATCATGTCCTTCAAGTCGCACGTTGCTTCCTACCACATCGTTTCAAACGAAGTTTTACCATAACATTTCTCTAATTTAATTTCAAAACCGATATGGAATTGATTCAATATGAAATCATGAATAGTCATTGGATCAACTGATATGTATTATGATATTTTTATATAATATGTATTTATTATATATCATATGGTCGGTCAATATGCTTTCTATTTTATATCCATTTTATTAATATCTATTATATTATATTATAATAGATATTATATATTTAATATAATTAATATTATATTAAGTATTTTCCTTTCCTTACTTTCTGTAAAGGGCTCACTCAGCAAGGATTCCATTTTTAACTCCATATCATATGAATATAATGAAATACAATACATAATATATATAATATAAAATGAGTTCCCAATTCCAGAATAAAATATATATTAAATCAAATAAAAATAAACTATTCCAATGACCCATAAAGGTTGGAAAGTTTATCGATAATATATAAATTTATCACACTTCTTCGAGTACCAAAGCAAAGATTTATATCATAAAAATTGAAGTTAAAAAATCATAATCATAGGAAGTCTGATCTTTTCGTATCTACCATAGAATTGACGTAAAGGTTCTTGGCTTGAACTTGAACCTGAAATAAAGCAAAATCCATATAAAATGAAAAGCTTTATGCCTTACTTAGTATATTGCAAATCAAATGTAGAATTAGGCTACACCATTTTTTTTTTTTTTTTTTTACTTTAGGTTTTGGGGAAGAGAATAGAGACCCTTCAAGGAACTAACTTTAATATGAACTTCATATTTATCTAATTATCTAAATAGTAGGAGTATCGCCTATAAGATGAATGATTAACCCAAAAATTCTTGATTCTTGAATTAAAAAAATAAAGATCTTTATTTCCAACTGCATTTGACACTTGATTCTGAGGGTCTGGGACGGAAGGATTCGAACCTCCGAGTAACGGGACCAAAACCCGTTGCCTTACCGCTTGGCCACGCCCCATTTATATTTCTATTCAACATTAATAAATACTAATATAATATTAATATTGGTTATTCGTCAATTCTAGTATGTAATATATTGTTGCTAGGCTTCTATATATGGAGAAATAGAATAAAAAAATTAATTGATCATTACATGGAATTCAATTAAGATATTGTATGAAAGTAAAATTCTTTGTATTCTCGTTTGAGAATTGAAAGAGGGTTTTTGATTTGGGAAAGTTCAAAAAAAAAAGAAGGATTTTTTGGCCTGCCTTTTTCATTTTGACCTTAATATTATAAAAATGACTCAATCAAAATCAAATTATCTAATCTACAAGAACGAAATTTTTGTTATGCTTAATATCTTTAGTTTAATCTGTATCTGTCTTAATTCTATCCCTTATTTGAGTTCGAGTAGTTTTTTCTTCGGCAAATTGCCCGAGGCTTATGCTTTTTTCAATCCACTCATAGACATTATGCCTATTATACCTCTATTCTTTTTTCTCTTAGCCTTTGTTTGGCAAGCTGCTGTAAGTTTTCGATGAAATTGTTAATATTCTCCTAAATTCATTATTTTTTTTTTTTTTTTTTTTTGAAAAAAAAACACTTCGTTTTTTTCAGTTTGAGATAGGTCATATGTCAAAATAGCATACGCGGTACAAAAAAAAATAGGTAATCTATTCCCCTCAAAATAAAAAAAAATGATCTTAATCTTGGAGATTTTGTAATGCTTACTCTCAAACTCTTCGTTTATACAGTAGTGATATTCTTTGTTTCTCTCTTCATCTTCGGATTCTT